TTGATTCCTTTTTGCGATTTTTAGTGAACTGTATGCATCAAAAGGTGCATGTATGGCTCTTAGGCGATAAAATTTGATCCTAATCAATCGACTTTATCGAGAAAGATTACTTTTTTTAGGCCAAGAGGTTGATGGTGAAATATCGAATCAACTTATCGGCCTTATGGTATATCTCAGTATAGAGGACGATAACCAAGATTTGTATCTGTTTATAAATTCTCCAGGCGGGTGGGTAATACCCGGAATAGCTATTTATGATACTATGCAATTTGTACAACCAGATGTACAGACAGTATGCATGGGATTAGCTGCTTCAATGGGATCCTTTATTTTGGCAGGAGGAGAAATTACCAAACGTCTAGCATTCCCTCACGCTTGGCGCCAATGAGTCTTTTTATTTGAGGAAAAAAAGACTATGCCTTCGCCCTATGAATATTAAGTAATAATAGCATGGCACTTTGAGTTCGATATGCAATTTTTTTTTTCAAAACCATTTGATTATGTATCGAAAGAGTAATATGAAAAAGGGGGTATTTACGATTTGATCTGATCTATCGGGAGCCTATTTCAGTGTCACAAAATTTTTTTGTTTTGAGTTTTCACACCGGAAAGCTTTTAACAATATTTTTATGTTATGAAAATTTATATTATAAATAAAAGACTAGGAAATAAAAAAATTGTTTTTTATTTTTTGAAAAAAAAAAAGAAACTTTGGTATTGCTAAATAACAGACGAAATAATAAAGCAAGGGAGCCGTCATAGTATTTTTTGAAATACTCTAAAAAAGGAAGGATGGTTATTGGATCATTTACTGATCTGGGTCTATCAGACCCAGTATATTTTCTATTTTTTGATCTTCGATGTAAGAATCAATTCCATAGTATAGCCGTATGCAATACGCAAAAGATGCCTGTACGGTTATTCAATTTTATCTTTGTTTTTTTATTATTTATCTTCTCTCTTGCCCCTATCGTGCGAGATAGAAGAGAAACCTTTATGATGTTATATCATCAGGGTAATGATCCATCAACCCGCTAGTTCTTTTTATGAGGCACAAACGGGAGAATTTATCCTGGAAGCGGAAGAACTATTGAAACTGCGCGAAACTATCACAAGGGTTTATGTACAAAGAACGGGCAAACCTTTATGGCTTGTATCCGAAGACATGGAAAGGGATGTTTTTATGTCAGCAGCAGAAGCCCAAGCCCACGGAATTGTTGATCTAGTAGCGGTTGAATAAAAGATTAACAGCAAGGATTCCGCGCCAATACACGATTTGAGATTTTATTTTATCTTCTTACCGGATTTTAGGGAATAGTTCTATTAATACAATATAAGTAATTCGTAATTATCAGGTTTGGATTGATCTAAACCAGCTTAGTATGTATACGACTCACCATGCCAACTATGAAACAACTTATTAGAAACACAAGACAGCCAATCCGAAATGTCACGAAATCCCCCGCTCTTCGGGGATGCCCTCAGCGCCGAGGAACGTGTACTAGGGTGTATGTGCGACTCGTTCAAATCCATAGACTAAGACAAAAGAAAGGAAACAATTTATTCCAGTATCGGTGATCGGTTAAAAATCTATTAATAATATATATATTCTTCTATTGTGTATCAAATTTATGGTTTCGATTGGTGCCAACCCAATCACCTCAATTTGCAATTTAAGATGAGAAAGGCTTCCCCATTGGTAGCAAATGGTAGCAAATGGTTACCTCTTAAGCGGGGAAAATCCTATTTCAATTAAAAAGTGGAAAGGATTATGCTCTTATTTTTGCAAGAACGGAATAAGAGGGTCAGCTATCCAGCTAATCTTCATACTTAAATACCGTTACTGTATAGCTAGATTTCGTTGTGAAAGACCTATTATTAGATATTTCATGATGGGTAGAGCCAAAGAATGTGAACTGTACAAGTTAACAATAACATTGATTAAATGAAGGGGGGCTCCGGTGTATAGAGAGGACCTGGCCGTTTAAGTTTAAAAAGTAATCATAGAAACGATGGAACTCACCATTTCTTTATCTATTTCTATTTAATTTACTATGTTTTTTTGATACCTAGTATCAATACAATTTCTTATTTCGTTTCGAGGTTAAATGCTTAGAAATAAAAAGAAAAAAATCGTGGTTGGGAAGGTTATAGTAGCAAAAGCCATTGGAATTTTGATTTTATACATTGGAAGAATCTATTTTAGTTATTAATAGACTAGGAGAGGGGATAAAAGAATAACTGAAAGAAAGGAAATCAAATAGTTATTCATCAACAAAGTCTTATTTTATTTATTCAATGACCAGAATTAAACGGGGATATATAGCTCGGAAACGGAGGACAAAAATTCGTTTATTTACATCAAGCTTTCGCGGGGCTCATTCAAGACTTACTCGAACTAGTACTCAACAGAAAATAAAAGCTTTTGTTTCGGCTCATCGGGATAGAGATAGGAAAAAAAGGGATTTTCGCGGTTTGTGGATCAGTCGAATAAATGCAGTAATTGGAATTGGTGAGAATCAAAAAAAATACTATAGTTATCATAATTTAATGTATAATTTGTACAAGAGACAATTGCTTCTTAATCGTAAAATAGTTGCACAAATAGCTATATTAAAAGGGGATTGTCTTTTTATGATTGCCAACGAGATCATATAAAACTCTACTACCTTCCCGGAGTTCAGTCTCCGGGAAGGTAGTAGAGTTTTATATGATAATAAAATAGAATTCATATCATAAAGTCATCAAAATAAAATGAACAACCCAAATTGGATTGTCTTAGTTTTCGAACAAAACATCAATCCACATTTGATTTGAGTTTAGATTCAAATTTGAATTCAATTGAAGAGTAACTCTATTTTTTTTTTTTAAGACTGATAGTAGTAGTTCTAGTGGTCAACTCACTTTTTTCAAATTGTTTTTCATTATTAAGAAAAGGTAACGAAGATAAAATACGAGCTTGTTTTATAGCAATCGTAATTAATCGTTGTTGTTTTAAGGTCAATCTATTCACGCGTCTAGATAATATTTTTCCTTGTTCACTAATAAATCGACTAATTAAACTCATGTTTTTATAATCAATTCGATCCCCCGATTGGATCGGGGGCAAACGCCTACGAAAAGATCGCTTGGATTTAAAAAAAAGTCGCTTAGATTTATCCATGGTTTTTTTATTTCTATCCCGAAAATCCTATTTCTTACAAAAAAAAGATTTATTTTGTTTTATTTCTATTCTTACTACCTACCTTTTTATTTATTTAATATATATATTTGTTGTTATGTTATATATATATGAATTTTAGAATATATATATGAAAAATAGGTCATTTTTTTTTTCATGTTCCCTTTTTCTTTGAAAGGGTGACAGAGAAGCGATCAATTTTATCTATTTCTTTATCTCTGCGTGAATCATATGTTTGCAACAACAGGGACAGAATTTTCTCAATTCCAATCGACTAGGCGTATTGTGTCGATTCTTTTGAGTAATATATCTGGAAATACCAGGTGATTCCTTATTAACACTATTTTGAGCACAATTGGTACATTCCAAAATAACCGTTACTCGGATATCTTTACCCTTGGCCATGAACCTCCTTCGGGTTTTTGATTCACTTAACTCTTCGATTTTTGGATTCAAAGAAGAAAGGAAAGTAGGAGTTGATAATTCGAATCGCAGTCCAATATTAAAGTTTTCGTTTAAGTATCTTGTATGATATTGTTGCCTTAGCCCCATTTCAATTATGGACTCACTCTATTATTAATTGAAATGGAATTGAATTAATAATTCCCCATTTCAATTATGGGGAATTATTAATTCAATTCCATTTCAGCTTGGGCCAGATTCCGAGTTTCGCTGAGGCCGAGTCCACCTTTATTCTTTCTCTTTTCTAACTTATTTGAATTCTAAAAGAGAAAGAATAAATAAAAAGAAAGAAGAAGAGGATTAATCACAGATATGGGATTTCGAATCTTCTTCAACCCTTCCTGTGCCAATAACTAGAATGAAAAAAAAGGGAATATCAATGCATCCGGGAATAAACGATTGATCTCTATCAAGAGACCCGCTAAAGCCCCGAACCATAGAGTACTTATCACTGGTGCCACGGAAAGATATGTTTTTAGATCTCGCATTTTTAATCCTCCTTCTTTTTATTCTTTATTGTGTAATTTGTAATACATAATCACATAGAGGAATATGATCAGATGGTTATTAAGTAAATAACCACTTGTTGTATTTGTCGGCAGAATTCCTAATTCAAATTGAAATGGACAATGATTCTTTAGATATTTTTTTAACAGCAAAAAAGAAGTCTATTTCTGCCCAAGCATTCCCTCTAAAAATATTTTTCCGGTTTAGGGAAATTTCCTATTTAATTTTTTTCATACTTTTATATATTTCTTTTTTTATATTCTAAATATATTTAATTAAATATTATTTGATTCTATAGAATATTTTTCTTTTTCATATCCTTATAATATATAATAATAATATATAATAGAGAATAGGAAACTAAAAAGAAAGAAAAAATGGCAGGATAATTAATATATATATAATATATATATCAACAGAGAAAAGAAAAATATGGAAAACAAGACAAAGATTCTTTACAATGACACTAGGAACCAATTGAGAGGGATGTAGCGCAGCTTGGTAGCGCGTTTGTTTTGGGTACAAAATGTCACGGGTTCAAATCCTGTCATCCCTAACTATTATTTATCATCGTATGTATGAGCAGTCACAAGGGATCAATTGAGACCGATTCAGACATATAATACAATATCAATATATTGTATATGTCTGAAAGATGTATTGGGACCTCATAAAAATAAAATAAATTTATTTATGATAATAAAGCGCTCTTAGTTCAGTTCGGTAGAACGCGGGTCTCCAAAACCCGATGTCGTAGGTTCAAATCCTACAGAGCGTGATTCCATTTAGATCGAGAATGACACTTAAATATTTGAACAGCAGTCTAGTCTAAAGTCTGAATTTGACACCTCCCGGGATTAGGATTAAAACAACGAAATAGGAGGTCAATAAACAAAAGAGATGTTAATTTAATCAAAGGTCCAACTGATCACCACGTCGGTATTGTAAATATGCAGTTACGAATAATCCAGCCAAAGTAATAGGAATGAGACCTAACACGATTCCAAATAGAAAAACTTCAATCATTTGAATTTGTTTGAAAGGGAAAAGGGGAGGTAATAGCGATCCTTAAATATTAATCTGTATGACCAAGAATTGGAAATTGATTTCAAATCAAATAAGTCGTATCTTACTCAGACCGATAAATAGAGCTGAGGTTATAGTTAAAGCCGCTAGTAGAAAACCGAAATAACTAGTTATAGTGGGCATAAAGAAGCTAAATGAAATATTTTATTTTTTATAAATACAAATACATACGTTTATAAAGCATTTCCCTAAGTTTCTATTTTTGGGAGAAAAATAGGAAGAAAAACCAAAATACCACTTGTAAGGTACAATTGAAAATTTTTGATTCATCAATAAATCATTACAGACGAACAAAAATATACTGACATAGGTAAGAAATCAATACATCATCTGTGACATCTACCCATCCTGTGATTCGAAATCAACAGATTTATCGAGCAACTCGTGAGTTGAGTAAACTAATCTAATTAGAATATTTTCATTTTTATTGTATATTAAAAATAGAATAATTAAATATTTCGATTTATTATTTATATATATATTCTATTATAAAAGATTCTATTTATTAGAAATAGAAAAGAATAAAAACTTTGTTGTTTAATTTCATTCAACTTTAAATTAATATAATATGGAAGAATATCTATTTGAACCCCCTTTTATTTTTATTGTATCTAATTTGTTCTATTTTCCTTCTTCATTTTAGAACAAAAGAAGAGTGGCCTTAGATAGTAGATAGAATGTCCTTTACTTTTTGACTTTAATTTTAATTCATTAGATTTAGAGATTTAGTAGTGGGTTCCATTCTTCTCTAATATCTACAACGAGAAGAAAAAGGGTATCAGATCACTCAAAACTGGGGTTCCGCAGTTTTTTTCATGTAATTAAATTAAGCCAAGAAAGAGCCTTTTTCTGCCTTCAAATAATATCTATTACGACTATTATTTTACTTGTTACTGGACGACTAAACAATTCAATTCTTTAAAATGAAATTTTAAAGGAGTAGGTTCCAACAAAAAACATCTTCGACAACTACAAAAAAGTATATTTCGTGATTTCACATCTAATTGAATTGTAGAAATATTAGAATCTCCTTCCTGTTTTAATTGATTCTCAGTTTCTAGTCTAGTCCGAAGCGAAGCTAATAATGTCGAGAACCTCCATCTTATACTATACTATAAAATTTTCTTATACTCTCAAACTTTTGAGTACATCGAGACAATCAACAAGGAAAGAAAAAATAAATTATCTAGTACTTGATCTCGCCTCTGATTGTGAAATTTCGTTGCTGTGTCAGAAGAAGGATAGCTATACTGATTCGGTATACTCGAAAGACACCCTTGGTACTATATTGACGATCTAACAAAGATTAAATTTCAGTAAATTTCTACTTACTGATCTCATCTTTTATAGAATCGACCCCCTTTGACTGTACAAGAATATGCGGAGCTCGACATGTCTGGAAGCACAGGAGAACGTTCTTTTGCTGATATTATTACCAGTATTCGATACTGGATTATTCATAGCATTACTATACCCTCCCTATTCATTGCGGGTTGGTTATTTGTCAGCACGGGTTTAGCTTACGATGTATTTGGAAGTCCCCGCCCAAACGAGTATTTTACAGAGAGCCGACAAGGAATTCCATTAATAACCGGCCGTTTTGATCCTTTGGAACAACTCGATGAATTTAGTAGATCTTTTTAGGAGGCTCCAATGACCATAGATAGGACCTATCCAATTTTTACAGTACGATGGTTGGCTGTTCACGGACTAGCGGTACCCACCGTTTCTTTTTTGGGATCAATATCAGCAATGCAGTTCATCCAACGATAAACCTAATCCGAATTATATTATTATTTTATTATTATAGAGCTACGACACAATCAAACCCAAACGAACAAAATGTTGAATTGAATCGTACCAGTCTCTACTGGGGGTTATTACTCATTTTTGTACTTGCTGTTTTATTTTCAAATTATTTCTTCAATTAATAGAATAAAAGGGAATAGTAAGAACTCTCTTATCCCATTCGGAAGGATATAATTTCATAATTATCTATGACTGTTTATGTCTCTAGCATGACTACTTGATCAAATGTGGAGGAAAGTGGGATAAATGGCCGATACTACTGGAAGGATTCCTCTTTGGATAATAGGTACTGTAACTGGTATTCCTGTGATCGGTTTAATTGGTATTTTCTTTTATGGTTCATATTCCGGATTGGGCTCATCCCTGTAGTAATCGGATAAATTGATAAATGAAAGCGTAAGAGAACTCAAGAGGGATCCACTCGAATTCGTCAAAGAAAGAGTGGATCCCTCTTGAGTTCTTAATAATCATAATATTTTCGTATAAATGACTCACTAGATAATGTTTTCCGATGTTTCAAAAAACTCCATTTCATTGTTTTTGAAAAATGAACTTCATTAATTCATTCAAAACATCACTCTTTATTTTTACTTATTTAAAATTTGAAAGAAAAATAAAAGTAAAAGAAAGAATCAAAGGAATCACTTAATTTTCTTCTTCTGGGTGGCGCAATAGAATATATTGTATTATATTGTATTAGATTCTTACTCGAAATCGATTTTATTTTACTATCTAATAGTAAGTATCTAATAGTAGCGAATCATGATTGCATTCTTTTTTTATAAACAAGTTAGAAGTTGGGTCAATCAAATTCCCTCTCTTTTTTGTTTGTCCACTACTCCACTACGTATTATATATCATAAACGGTTCTAAGTTGCAAAAAATGGAAACTAAGCTAAGAATAAGCTTCTTTTAGGAAAGGGATCAAGAAGTATTATTCTATTAAAATTTTATAGAATATTTATATTTAGACACAAGCAAGAAGGAATCGGACTCTAGGAAAAGGCAAATAATCCCTCCTAGAATCCCGTTTTCCCCTTTTCTAATTCTTCTAATTCTACTGTGCTTAATATATTCTCTGTCTATTTATTTTATGGTTGGTTAGTATCGAGTCGAATCTTCTTATATTAGAATAGAAATCTATTAATAGATTTCTATTCTAGGACATTGAAATCTGAAAACAGTGACATAATCATACCGCTCTAATTTACTAATTTATTGGGGTTGAAAAAAAAAAAAGAAACAACAAAGTCAAATAGTCTTGTCTTCTTCACAAGAGAATATACATACTAGGACTGACTAGTACTGCGGTATAAGGAATTTTCTAAATAGCGTAGAAAAAGACTAGAAAGAAGCAAAGAAAGGTCTTTTCATAATTTTTGGATTATACAGAATAAAATTACATAATTTATCAACAACAATTTAGTTCTTTTTACGAGCGTAATATGTTGATAAATCCGCGGACCTAGAAATTCATTTCGGACAATTGAACCTTCTCAAATTGTTTCTTTTTAAGAACCAAAAAAATTTGTGCCAAAATAATAGATGCCAAGAAGAACAAGAGACCTTGGACACGTAACGGATCTTGAAGTACTATTTCCGCATCCCCCTGGCCAAATCCACCCACATTAGGATTACTCGTTAATGGTTGATCAAGTTTTATAGGTTCACCCTCTGAAACAAGAAGTTCTGGTCCTGGAGGTATAATATTAATCACTTCACGTCCATCTGATGCATCCACTATAGTTATTTCGTATCCTCCCTTTTCTTTTCGTATGATTTTGTTTACTATACCTCCTGCTGTAGCATTATAAACATTATTATTACTCTTGCTCCCGTCGGGATAAATCTGACCCCTACCCCTGTTCCCGCCTACATATATAGGATATTTTAAGAAGTGAACATCTCTCTTAGTAGCGGGATCTGGGGAAAGAATAGGAAAGGTTATTTCACTATATTTCTGACCAGGAACAGGGCCCACCACAAGAATATTTTTTTTTGTGGGACGATAGCTTTGAAAAGACAGATTACCTATCTTTTCTTTAATCTCAGGCAAAATACGATCGGGGGGGGCCAATTCAAAACCCTCCGGTAAAATAAGAACAGCCCCCACATTCAAAGCCCCCTTTTTACCATTAGCAAGAACTTGTTTCACTTGCATATCATAAGGAATTCGAACAACCGCTTCAAATACAGTATCAGGAAGTACTGCTTGTGGAACCTCGATATCCACGGGCTTATTAGCTAAATGGCAATTGGCACATACAATACGGCCAGTTGCTTCTCGCGGATTTTGATAACCCTGCTGTGCAAAAATGGGATATGCATTTGAAATGGGTGCTCGAGTTATTATATATATCATGAGCGATACGGAAATTGATCGAGTAATCTCTTCCTTTATCCAAGAAAAGGCATTTCTAGTTTGCATGGTCCAATCGTTGATCCTGAAAATTTCTACAATAAAATTAGGTAGGTCACTGGCATCGTTCCCTATCCATGATTCTGCTATTTACTGAAAAAATTTTCCTGGAATAAGAATAAGTCAATTTTTTTTTTATGTTTAGCTTTTGTACAAAATAACAAACTTTATAATTGGATCAGTGGATCGTTTTTTCAGTCATTCATTGAATGATAAATCACTACAAGTGACGGAGATACCCGATTTAAATAACGGAAAATCCAATATTTAAAAATTGTATCTAAAATTACTGGAAAAGTGGAAACAAGACCAGATATAATTTGATCATTCTGAGCAAATCCAAAATCTTTATAGACAGAACCAATCATTAGTTCCCAACCATGGGTCGAATGGAATCCGATACATAAATCAGTTAATAAAAGAATCGAAAAAGCTTTTATTGTGTCACTTAAGTTATATAGGAACTCTTGAACCCAAGAATTAAGAATAATAAGTTCTTGATTACCTAGAATAGAATAAACACTTAGAATAACGAAACAGATTATATTTGTCGAAAAGTGCAAAATCGTATGGATACGATCTTCGTTGTGCGTCTTGATCAATTGGATGGTTTCTTTGTAGAATGCGGTACGAAAGTTTTGTAGACGTGTTTCCGGGTGTTCCTTTAGCATTTCATCCAAGAGGAACAGTTCCTCGAATTCTATGAATTTTTTTAGAATACTCTTTTCTTGAATGATATTCAATAAATTTTCGGATTGCCTAGTATTCCACCAATTAGTAACCCAAGATTCCAGACTTTTCTTAAATGTGAAAGAGATGCACCAGGGCAAAAAGACTATAGATGTAAGATATAGAAGGGGAATGAATGCTTTATTTTTTGCCATTTTTCGTCTTTAATGAACTCAGCTTCACCTCATTCGTCAACTCTATCTGATAATAATATTTCTACCAAGCATTAAGTTCTATTACAAGTCATAGAGCCTGTATATTATATAAATATCTAAATCTATAATCTATTCCCGGGTTCTTTTATTTGCAATTCGGGATTTAGTCCTTGAATTTAGAAAGAATACATAAATAGAATAAGAAACCGAAATAATCCACTGCCCATTCGAATAAAAAAAAATATATTGTTTCAAAAGATATCAATTGTTAAAATTGAAGCAATTACCCCTTTTGATGAATACACGAAAGAGCACTTCGCGTAATGAATATTAGTTAGTCGGATTTCAAAACCAAAAAAGGCCCCTTCTATTAAAATAGAAATTTTTTTTTTTCAAAATACTTCAATTGGTACACGCAAGAAATAGGCCAATTCTGCAGCTTTTTGTTCAATTTCTCGTGGAGTTAAATTTTCGTCAATACGAGTCAAGGGAATGGCCCCCTGTCCTATGATTTCGATATAAAGGACACGACGAGTATAAATACCCTCTTTAACTTCTATTCTGATGGACTGAATATCTTTCATAAGGAATCGGAGAAAAATACGACGATTTTTTCCAGGAAATCCCCAACGAAAAATACACACTATTCCCTCTTTTCTATCGAATCTATCATAACCACTACCTACATTCCACGAAATTGTACACCACAAATAAGAACTAAAAAAGAGACCCGCGATTCCATAGAAAGACATCACGATCCCTTGTGGAAAAAAAAGAATTTGCTGAGACGGAAATAAAGATAACAAATTCCTACCAAGATAACTGGAAGTTCCAACCAATAAGAACCCTAACGAACCTAAAAAAAGGATAAAGGCCCAGCAGAAATTACTTGTTTTTCGAGACCCCGTTATAAGTTCTATCCATATACGTTCTGATCGCCAACTCATATTAGATCCAGTTATTTTTTATTGTAATTGGTAAAATAAATAACCCAAGCAAATGAAAATGAATTTAACTTTACTTTGTTTCCAAAGTAACTTTCATCAACTAGCACTATTTTGATGTAAACCTTTAGGAGTAATTCATGGAACTGCTTCCAGAGCTAAAAAATATATGAGATTTTCCCTACGGCCCGCAGCGTATCTAAAAAATCTTGTTTTTTTGAACATGAAGAAATAAAGAAGCCATTGCAATTGCCGGAAATACTAGGCCCACTAAAGGCACAAAAATGGAGGGTAAGTTAATCATAGAATGGGTACCTCGATTTAATATTTGTACCTGGTATTTTTTTTTTATTGTTATATTAAAAATAAAAATTTTTGTAATTTTATTATTCTTATAAAGATAGTCTATAATCACTAGAATTCATATATACTTATACTAAGTATATTTGAAAAAATTAAACTAAGTATAGCTATGAGTATAGAATATAATAAATAACTAATAGAATCTATTAATAAATAAAATAATAAATATAAGGGATGTAGAACTAAATAACTACTCATTCGCCACAACAAAAAAAAAGAATTTAAAAATAATTTTAGGCTATGCTTTATTTTTCATTTTGAGTCAAAGGAAAGAAAGCATGGAGCTGAAATAACTCACTCAGAACCTCCTTTAAAGGATTACGTGGTACGATTGAATCAAATAAGCCCTTATGGAATAAATATTCAGACGCTTGTGAACCTTCGGGTACTGTCTTATTCAACGTTTGTTCAATTACTCGTTTACCTGCAAATGCAATGTAAGCATTGGGTTCAGCAATAATGATATCCCCCAACATGCCAAAACTAGCTGTCACCCCACCAGTAGTAGGAGATGTAAGGATCGATACATAGAATAACTTTTTACTTGTTTGATAATTATATAAAGCAGAAGATATTTTAGCCATTTGCATTAAGCTCAAACTTCCTTCTTGCATACGTGCTCCTCCGGACGCACATACTAGAATAAGAGGTAAAAGTTGATTGGTAGCATATTCGACCAAACGAGTTATTTTCTCACCTACTACGGATCCCATACTACCCCCCATAAACTGAAAATCCATAATCCCAATTGCTACAGGAATACCGTTTAGTTGACCTGTGCCTGTTTGAACAGCCTCAGTTAATCCTATCTTTCTTTGATAAGAATCAATACGATCTTTATAAGGTTCCTCTTCCGAATGAAATTCAATGGGATCCAGAGAGACCATGTCTTCATCCATAGGATTCCAAGTACCTGAATCAATCGAAAGTTCGATTCTATCTGAACTGCTCATTTTCAAATGATATCCACAGTGTTCACAAATATTCATTTTTGATTTAAAAAATTTTTTATAATTTAATCCATAACAATTTTCGCATTCAACCCACAAATGCTTGTATTTTTGAGTTTCATCGAGATCATTAGAACTTTCTCGTCTAGTTAAATCACTCTCATTTGTATCATTCGTGCTAGTTATTGTTATTATACTAGAACTCTCGCTTTCACTCCAATTTCTGCCCTTACCACAAATGTAACTATAAAAGTAACTGTCATTGTATTTGTCACTATCACCTAAAATGGAACTATCAATACAGATTCGAGAACGAAGATAACTCTCAATGCAATTATTAATGTTATTATTCCAACTGGATTTAGTATCATACATGGAATGATCATCATCACTCTTAGAGACATTATTCAGATAGCTCGAATTATTATAAATATAAAAAAAACTTTCTGGTTCACTTAAAAAAGAATTATCATTGTCAATCTCTAAAATTTGATTTTCACTATCATTCCAACTATGAATGTTTTTATCCATATCCGTTAAAATTTGGTCTTCACTTACACTGGTATTTTCAATAGGACCAAAACTATCCACTGATTTACTTAACCCACACCTGTATTCTAACTCCCTATTAAACAACATAGAATTGAACCACCATTTTTTTTCCATAGAGCTCTTTTTTTCCTCTATTTCCATGAAAATACAATAGATGAATAGTCATTAAAATCATATCATAGAAATATTCTATTTAATATATTTTATTAATATATTTTATCTCGTTTTTATTTGCTAAAAAAATCACCGCATTCGTGGGTTATGTTCATTTTGAAGATCGATAAAAATCAATTTTTGTGGCCATAAGAAAACAGCATTCTATCTCAACAATAAGAAAAGAAATCAAAATTTAGGTATCAATAGAACAAGAGAACGGGGGGGTATAAAAGAGAAAAGAATTCTATAAATCTATATACAAGTCATCCACACCCTCTTTTTTTTATTTCATTAATTGAATTTCGTTTGTTGATTAGGGAAAAGTTCCATAAAAACACCTGCCTTTTTTGAAATATCCTGAACAGTTCCTGTAGGTTGAGCGCCCTGTTCCAGGAAATATAGAATAACAGGAATATTTAAATAGGTTTGATTCTTTATTGGATCATAAAAACCCACTTTCCGAAGATCTCTTCCCTCTCTTCGGGATCGAACATCAATTGCAACGATTCGATAAACCGCTCATTGGGATAGATATAGATAAACAATACCCCCCTCTAGAAACGTAGTAAGAAGTTTTCTCCTCGTACGGCTCGAGAAAATTCAAAATAAATAATGTCTATGTATAAAGTATAAAATTCTATGATGTTAAATAGATCAATAAAATCATCAAATCAATTAGACTATGATTTAAGTTTTTTTTTCTTATTCTTTCTGAAAAAAAAAAAAAAGAACTCCTCGTATTCGCAACCTCATAACTCAAATTGAATAACTTTCAAATAACTCAAAAGAAAACAAACCCCTTCCCTTAGCTTAGCTTAGGTATTTCATTTATTGAGCGGTCTCTACCCCCTTTTCTTGCCTGTCTTCTTTAGCTTTAGGATCTATAGAATCTATTTTTTCTTTATTATAATCGAATTGTTGAGACAATTTGAAAATGGTATTTACTTGTTCCAGGATCTTTTAGCTTTTGCTTGAATCATTGGGTTTAGACATTACTTCGGGGATCTTTAATCGTTTCAAAAATGGTAGCAACATACCATTTTATTTCTTTCTCTCAAAGAATCATACAAATAGAAGATTGATTCCCGCAGATACACTTTTGATCGAACTAGTTTTAACAATTCCAACAAATTTGACTTTTTTTGAACCTTGCTCGAATTGGATCCTTTTGATTTCTCTTTCAAAAATATACTTACGAAGTTGTTCTAACTTATTAATCTTCACTAACCTTAGATACTTGCCCCTGATAAATGAATCAACTCGAGCTCCATCATGTACTATATTACTATTTACATCATCAATACCTCTCCCGTCCCCCAAACAACGAATTCTAGTGAAACAGATGGAACAGAACAAACGATGTCAAGCCAGGAGCACCCCGATTTCTATATACTAGAAAAAAAGAAATAGCGGATGTAAGAATCCACAGCTAATCTAATCATGTCTTTCAAGTCGCACGTTGCTTTTTACCACATCGTTTTAAACGAAGTTTTACCATAACATTCCTTTAGTTTGGGTCCGGTATGTAATTGATTCAATTATCAATTATGAAATCGTGAATAGTCATTGACTCAATTGATACATAATAATCTAAATCTATCCTTTTTACTTCGAGGTTTTCTTTCTATATGAATGGACAATTTCTAAAGTGAAGACAAAGAAGTCTAAAAAAAATAGAAATATGAAA